CAAGACGAACTGGCGTAGGGAGTTTATTGAAACCATTGAATTCGGAATATGGAAAAGTAGCTCCAGGGTGGGGGACTACACCACTTATGGGAGTTGCAATGGCTCTATTTGCAATATTTCTATCTATTATTTTAGAAATTTATAATTCATCTGTTTTACTGGATGGAATTTCAATTAATTAGTTCATAAAAACTAGGACTTCCTAGTTTTTCAATCAAAAAATATTATTTTACTTATACTTACTTAATGCTTAAAATACTTAATACTTCAACTTAATATTACCTAAGACTTGGATTTCATTCTGGTAGTTCGATCGTGAAATTTATTTGTTTCGATATTTCATTTCCGGAATATGAGCGTGTGACTTGTTATAATTGATCCTATTGATAATACAGAGAATGGACCTGTCATCTCTATCAAGATGATTCTACCTCGTCAGATATTTATTCTAGTCTCTGGAGCACGGACTATATAGAATAGATCAAGAAAAGAAATATTTGAACTATGATTCATACCTATTATTCAGACCTCGCAACCGGATTGAAAAAACTGGAAATAGGTCTTTTCTAAATCAAACAATTTTTTCCTTCATACTTCTTTTGACCAAAATAAACCTCTCTCTCTATATTTTGTTGAGTTATTACATTCATTGAAGAAGTGATGATCAAATGGTTTTTACTCAGAAAACCTTTGAGTTTAGCTTTGGCTTTATTAAATCATCGTGGTTCTAGTATGAATCTGAGGTTTCAATTGATTCATAGGGTCTCAACAAGAGAATTCCTATCAAACAAAAAAAAAAAGATAGGGAAGAGAAGATTCAAGAGGCCTGTCACGATTAACATAAAGAAAGATGGATGAGCCAACTTGAGATTGTATTTCTTGGCATTATCATCACAAAGAAGAGATTCCGGATTTTTCTTACTTCGTATCTTTGGGTCAAATCGAGTCAAGCGGCTAAGCCACAAGAAGTTTGAAACTCTCTATTCCATATCCGTTGAACCCAGTATTTGTGTGTTTCGGCTTGAGCCGTACGAGATGAAATTCTCATATACGGCTCTCAGAGGGGGAATCTTTCTTGGGTTACCTATCTCAATAAAGTATATGATTGGTTCGAGGAACGTCTCGAGATTCAAGCGATTGCAGATGATATAACTAGTAAATATGTTCCTCCTCATGTCAACATATTTTATTGTCTAGGGGGGATTACGCTTACTTGTTTTTTAGTACAAGTAGCTACGGGTTTTGCTATGACCTTTTACTATCGTCCAACTGTTACAGAGGCTTTTTCCTCTGTTCAATACATAATGACTGAGGCCAACTTTGGTTGGTTAATTCGATCAGTTCATCGATGGTCAGCAAGTATGATGGTTCTAATGATGATCTTGCACGTATTTCGTGTGTATCTTACAGGTGGTTTTAAAAAACCCCGCGAATTAACTTGGGTTACAGGGGTAGTTCTGGCTGTATTGACCGCATCTTTTGGCGTAACTGGTTATTCCTTACCTCGGGACCAAATTGGCTATTGGGCAGTAAAAATTGTAACAGGCGTGCCTGAAGCTATTCCTATAATAGGATCACCCTTGGTAGAATTATTACGTGGAAGTGCTAGTGTGGGCCAGTCCACTTTGACTCGTTTTTATAGTTTACATACTTTTGTATTGCCTCTTCTTACTGCCGTATTTATGTTAATGCACTTTCCAATGATACGTAAGCAAGGTATTTCGGGTCCTTTATAGAGAAGGCAGATCATAGATATTTGTAATTTATCATATCGGGGAGGAACAAGAGTCTTTCATTGCTACAAATATGGATTATTTAAAAATAAGGCATGTTATTTGGATACTTCTATTCAACTCTGAAGTATTGTTTATTTGATACGAATCGAATAGTTGAAGTATATTTTCCTAAAAGAGGATGGATTATGGGAGTGTGTGACTTGAACTATTGATTGGTCCATGCAGATATATGATTTTATCCGCCACGTTGGAATTCACAACCTAACGTGTCTCCGCATCCAACCATCACGTCAGTTCCTTTATGTAGCATAGGATAGGCCGGTTCGCTTGAGGAGAATATTTTCTATGATCATACCCGAATCATGTCATGCATGAACAGGCTCCGTAAGATCCCTAGAATAGAATAATCCAATGTTCTATTTATTCCACTTTTTTTGATTTTTCTTTTTTTTTTTTTTAGTAATTTTATTATAATTAATTGATAGTATTAATATTTCATTTCGTATTAATTTGATAGTAATCTTAGTAAGTTTTTTATAGTATGTAGATGCATTCATTTCCTCTGCATCGACCCTGAATCTATGATACTATTGGAGTTAAATAAGGGATCTAAGGAAGAACAGGGGCTAGACTTTATTAGTAACAAGTAAAAATTTTGTATTTTTGTATGTAATACAATCGAGATGTTGTGGGGATAAATACCAACCAAAAGACATGAGACAATCCAAAAAGCACTTGATATGATCAAATTTGTAAGCCTACTTGGATATTGAGCATTTCCTTGTTGCCAGAAATAAATTCTTTGCAATGAATAATGAATCGTTGAAACTCAGGGAAATGTAATTTGATAAATCTTTTCTTACATAGAGTCATTCTACATTATATATGTAGATATGTATGAAATATAGATCTTCTATGGACCTATTTATGTTCTATGGATCTATTTCTGTGATTCTTTTGATTCTTGCTCGAGCCGGATGATAAAAAATTATCATGTCCGGTTCCTTTGGGGGATGGATCCACAAGAATTCACCTATCCAAATAACAAAGAAACCTGATTTGAATGATCCTGTATTAAGAGCTAAATTGGCTAAAGGGATGGGACATAATTATTATGGAGAACCTGCATGGCCCAATGATCTTTTATATATTTTTCCAGTAGTAATTCTAGGCACTATTGCATGTAATGTGGGCTTAGCAGTTCTAGAGCCGTCAATGATCGGTGAACCGGCGGATCCGTTTGCAACTCCGTTGGAAATATTACCCGAATGGTACTTCTTTCCCGTATTTCAAATACTTCGCACAGTACCAAATAAGTTATTGGGTGTTCTTTTAATGGTTTCAGTACCAATAGGATTATTGACAGTACCTTTTTTGGAGAATGTCAATAAATTCCAAAATCCATTTCGTCGTCCAGTAGCTACAACAGTCTTTTTGATCGGTACCGCAGTAGCTCTTTGGTTAGGTATTGGAGCAACTTTACCTATTGAGAAATCCCTAACTTTAGGTCTTTTTCAAATTGATTAAACCGTGAAATACCACGACATAGGTATCTAAGGAAGATCCAGAAGGGGATCTTCCCTAGATACATCAATCTTATTATGATCTATTCTGCAAATATATGGACCGTGTCGGAGATTAAAAACTTATTCTATTCTTTTTTATTTCTAAAAACTAAAAAAAGAAAAAATTCCAATGGATTTAAAATGAAAACTTTTTCTTAGGTAAATTGATTGCAAAATGTTTCTGTAGAGTGCCCAATATCTGTTTTACATCTTCTATGCGAAAATATTCCATTTTCATAAGATCTTCTTGACTGTGACTCAAAAGGTCCAATAATGTATGTATATTGGACCTTTTGAGACAATTATAGGTCCTGGAAGACAATTCTGATTGGTCAATAAAAATACATGTCAATGGAATTCCTTTTTTGTTTTTCTTGAGATTATTGAATCTGTCTTGAAAGGAAAAAAGGGGTAGATTCCATCTGTTTTCATTTTCCTCGAAATTCATGTCCTCTTCCTCTGCATGTAGAAAAGTAATCAATAAATCAATCAAATTACGAGAAGCCTCATAAAGTGCTTCTTTAGGAGTTAAACTTCCATTCGTCCATATTTCTAGAAAGAGTATCTCTTGTTTTTCATCCCCATTCCCATAAGAATGAATACTATGATTCGCATTTCGAACAGGCATAGATACAATATCTATAGGATAACTTCCATCGTGAGAATCGTTTGTGGATTTCATACAATATCCGCGATCTCTCTTGATTTGTAATTCAATACACAAATCAATTGGTTCTGTCAGGTTAGCTATATGTTGTGTCGTGTCAACTATTTCTACAGAAGGTGGTGAGATGATATCTTGAGCTGTTATGTATTTGGGACCCCTGACGCAAATGGATGCGTCCCTAACTCCATAGAGATTACTTCTCAATACAATCTCTTTCAAATTTATTAAAATCTCATGTACTGATTCTTCAATACCTGCTATCGTAGAATATTCATGCAGCACATTTTCAGATGTTGCACGTGTGATACATGTTCCTTCTATTTCTCCAAGTAAAGCCCTTCGCATGGCAATACCTATTGTATCGGCTTGACCTTTCATAAGCGGGGACAAAACGAAACGACCATAATAAAGACGCTTGCTGTCTACTCTTGATTCAACACATTTCCACTGTAGTGTTCGAGTGGATCCTGCTACTTCTTCTCGAACCATACTCTTATTTTTCTTTTATTTATGATTATTGGATAAGATCATTGAATCATTTATTTCTCTTGAAATCTCTTGAATTCTTATTTCTACACACGTCTTTTTTTAGGGGGACGACATCCATTATGCGGCATGGGTGTTACGTCACGTACGAAACTTAATAGCATCCCATTTCTACGAATGGCTCGTAATGCCGCATCTCTTCCGAGACCTGGACCCTTTATCATAACTTCTGCTCGTTGCATACCCCGATCAACTAATGTACGAATAGCATTAAATGCCGCGGCTTGAGCAGCATAGGGTGTTCCTTTTCTTGTGCCTCTGAATCCAGAGGTACCTGCGGAAGCCCAAGAAACCACCCGACCTCGTACGTCTGTAACAGTTACAATAGTATTGTTGAAACTCGCTTGAACATGAATAACTCCTTTTGGTATTCTACGTTCATTCTTATTTGAACCAATACGTGCATTCTTACGTAAACCAATTTTTGCTATAGGTTTTGTCATATTTTATTAGATCATATTCATAAGAATAAAATAAAAAGAAAGAAGAATCAGAAATCTACATAAAGATACGGATACAGGAATATCCATTTCATATGAAAACGAATCCTTTCTTCTTTCTTTTTACATGTACATGGGTTTTTCTTTTAAAAAGTTCTTGATTTAGAACTTGAGAAGGATTACCCCTGTCTCTGTTTATGTCTCGGATTGGAACAAATGACTCTAATTCGTCCCCGCCTACGAATCAAGCGACATTTTTCACAAATTTTACGAACAGAAGCCCTTATTTTCATATTTATCATTCCTTACTTTCATTCTGAATCTATTTTTTTTGTAAACAAAAATCAGTTTATTGCATTTTTGAACTTCAAATTATATCCCTACGAAAAGGATGTTTAAAAGAATGATCTAATCGTTCGAATCTTTTTTGCGAAGTCTATAAATTATACGTCCCCTGGTTGAATCATAACGACTCATTTCGATTTTGACTCTATCTCCGGGTAGTATACGTATAAAACTGCGCCGGATTCTTCCTGAAATATAACCTAGAATTAGATCTTCATTATCTAACTGAACTCGGAACATACCGTTGGGAAGTGATTCAGTAATTAAACCCTCATGAATTAATTTTTGTTCTTTCATTCCAGGGAACCCCCTTTAAGTATCAACTAATAGAGGAAGAGTTCTATAATTCACTTCTCCTCTCTATTTTACAAATAGTAAGTTCGAGAGAAAATTAGGGTACCCAGGAGAATCACCATATATAACACAAAATTTCTCCTCCAATTTTTTCTAGTCGAGCTTCTCGATCTGTCATTATACCTCGAGAAGTAGAAAGAATTACAATTCCCATTCCGCCTAAAATCTTAGGAATTCGTTGATAGTTGGAATAGATTCGTAGACCGGGTCGGCTGATACGCTTTAAAATTATTTTATTTCCTTTCCTAGTCTTTCTATGTCGTAAGGTTAAAACCAAGAAATTTTTTTGACTTTCTTGATGTTTTCGAACATTTTCAATAAAACCTTCTCGTAAAAGTATTTTCACAATGTTTTTAGTGATATTAGTAGATACTATTTGAACTCTTCCCTTTTGATCTATGTCAGCATTTCTTATAGAAGTTAATATATCGGCAATAATGTCCCTACCCATGACGAACTATAGTTATTGTTGCCTCCTAATTTTGATATAATCAACATGCTTCTTTTTTGTTTGATTTTTTATTGAATTTTTTTTTCAATTCTTATTAAATTCTAAAAAATTATTAGAAATTGAAAGTATATGCATGAGACACAATCTATTCTATTAATCGGATCTATTTCAGATATTTGAATATTCTAAATATAAATCTAAATATTCCATATATAGATTATAGATAGGATATAATAGGATATATCCTATCTATAATCTATAATACTTCGGGTGCTAATGAAACTATTTTAGTAAAATTCAATTGTCGCAATTCTCGAGCAATTGCACCAAAAATTCGAGTTCCTTTTGGATTTCCTTCTTGATCAATGATAACCGCTGCATTGTCATCATATCGTATTATCATGCCATTATCACGTTTGAGTTCTTTACACGTGCGTACAATCACAGCTCTAATTATTTCTGATCTTTCTATAGGCATGTTGGGCACTGCTTCTTTGATTACAGCAACAATAACATCGCCAATATGAGCATATCGGTGATTCCCAGTTCCTATGATTCGAATACACATCAATTCTTGAGCTCCACTGTTATCCGCTACATTCAAAAGGGTCTGAGGTTGAATCATATTATTTTTATTTTAATCTCTTATTTCAATGCAAGGGATAATGGAAAAAAGAAATATTGTCTGTCCAGAGATAAAGAAATCCGTGGTTGTTTTTTCACTCTCAATACTCCTTCTTCTTTTACTTTTGTTTACCTATCCTGAAATAACAAATTGAGTTCGTATAGGCATTTTGCATGCAGCTATTTCCATAGCAGCTTTGGCTACAGTTTCTGATACTCCACTCATTTCATAAAGTATTCGGCCCGGTTTAACAACAGATACCCAATATTCGGGGGATCCCTTGCCCGAACCCATACGTGTTTCTGTAGGTCTTACAGTAACAGGTTTGTCGGGAAAGATACGTACCCATATCTTTCCACCACGACGCGCATATCGTGTCATTGCTCTTCGCCCTGCTTCTATTTGTCTAGCTGTGATCCAAGCAGGTTCAAGTGCCTGAAGAGCGTATCTGCCAAAACAAATATGATTGCCTCGGCAAGATATTCCTTTCATTCTACCTCTATGTTGTTTACGAAATCTGGTTCTTTTGGGGTTATAGTTGATGGTTATTTCTGAATTCCATCTCTACTGCAAAGCCGGACATGAGAGTTTCTTCTCATCCAGCTCCTCGCGAATGAAATGATTCAATAATAATAATATTAAATATACACATGTATTTATGTATTTCATTCTAAGAAAGAATATACTAATTTTTTCTATTGAATTTGTTACATAAGTGGCTGTATATATATATAACTAGGCGTGTTTGTTTATATATAATGCTTCTTTCTTTTATCAAAATTTATCAAAGTATTTTACTTTACCTCTATTGAATCACGCCAACAGTCATCCAATAAATGAAATTCTTAAATTAAATAAAAATAAAGAAAGGTTTCGCGGGCGAATATTGACTCTTTCCTCCTTCATTTGTAGGGTCAATTCATGACCCTTTAGAAGAAATCCATTTTTTTCTTGGTTCATTCCGCCATCCTACCCAATGAATCATTAGGATTGATTCGTTTTCAAGAAAATCCTATGTAATCACAGGTTCCATCGTTCCCATAGCTTCTCTATTAATGCTTAGGCCTGAACTCTGCAATGGAGCTCTCAACAAAATCTGTTATTTGTTTCCGAGTCAATCTCCTCAGTTTTTATTAACCCGAAGCTCAATTAAATTATTCTCTATTTTTTATTATTTCTATTATCTATTTTTCTATCTTTGATATCTTATTATTTCTTTATCTATCTTCTTTTTCTATCTTATTACATACATAATAGACTTACTATATTATCCATATTGATTAGATTATTATTTTAATTTAATTTCTTTTATTCTATTTCTTATATTTTCTTCTATGTTTCTATTTTCTTTCTATTTTTTATTTGTATATTTCTTATTCTATTGTAATTATTGTAATTGTATATTTTGCATTTTTCTTTGATGTTGATGCTTTATAACACTGCCTTTTTTATGGGGTAATTCTTCATAAACCATACATATGGGAATCCTATATCATTGAGATCTTTATTCTCTCTTTCTATCATCCTTCCATTTTTCCACATCCCTTTTTTTTTTTCACAATTCATAATCAGATTTCTTTTTTATGAAAAGAATTTCAGTTGCTACAACTATATGATCGATTCAGTCATATAGTGACTGTTTCTTGGGATCTCGACAATACGAAGCAATAAGTTGGTTATTAGTTTTGAGTTTCTTTAGTTTTTATAGTTACTAAGTATAGTTACTAAGTTTATAGTGGGGTCAGCCTTTTTTTTTCAATCTCAATTCTCAACTCTAAAGAAAAAACTAACGAGTCACACACTGAGCATAGCAATTATACTAAAATATAAATTAAATTTTTATTCAACCTTATAGAATTATAATTATTCGTTTTTATTTGATTAAGAAAAAAAAGAAAAAGAAGAAAAGAGTTTCTAAATTTTTTCTATCGCTGAGCAGAATGGCGAGATAAAGAAAGGTCCATTATTCTTATTTTATTATTCTTGGTTTACAAATATCCAAATTTTGATGCCTAAGACTCCATAGATAGTTCTAATTGTATGGGAACAGTGATCAATTTTAGCGCGAATTGTTTGTAAAGGAACCCTGCCTTCTCTGATCCATTCGACACGTGCAATCTCTTTTCCGTCGATACGCCCTGCAATTTGCACTTGAATTCCTTTTGTACCCGTTTGTTCAGTTAATTCAATAGCTTTTTTCATTGCCTTTCGAAATGAGACTCTATTTTTTAATTGTAAAGCTATATATTCTGCAAGAATATTAGGTTGTCCATAAGGCTTTTCAATTCTTGTGATAGCAATGTTGAGTCTCCGATTTACAGAATGAAACTCTTTTTGTACATTCATCTGTAATTCTTCGACTCCCCGTGTTCGTCCTTCTATTAATAAATTGGGAAATCCAATATAGATTATGACCTGAATCAAATCTATTCTTTTTTTAATTCCTATATGGACAATTCCTTCTAAACCCGAGGATATTTTCTTATTTTTTTTTACATAATCCTTAATACAATTCCGTATTCTTTCATCTTCTTGTAGACCCATGGAAAAATTCTTTGGTTTTGCAAACCAAAAAGAATGATGACTTTGAGTTATTCCAAGTCTGAAACCAAGTGGATTTATTTTTTGTCCCATATTTTTCTATTATTTTTCCATCCATTTTTTTCTAAATAGGAATCTAAATTTTCGATTTTTCTTTTAAAAAAATCTTTATATGACAAGTGGTTTTTTTTATCAGATAACTACGCCCTCGAGCCCGGGGTCTTAACTTTTTCACAATAGCACCTCTATTGACTTCAGCTTTACTAATAAATAAATCAGCTTCATTCAAACCCATATTATGACTGGCATTTGCTGCTGCAGAATAAACTAATTTTAAAATTGGATAAGATGCCCAATAAGGCATTAGTTCCAGTATCATGAGTGTTTCTTCATAAGAACGTCCGCGAATCTGATCAATTACTCTTCGTGCTTTGAAAACAGACATACATATATGTTGAGCTAAAACTTTTGCTTCTCTATCCGAATTTTCGTTCTTTATCATAAAAGTTCTCCCCCGCCAATGAATGATAAGTGCCTAGGTGAAGTATAGTATAAGATAAGTCAGAAAAGTATAAGTCTTATTAGTATACTAGTAGTATACTAGAAAAAGAAAATAAATATACCTATACTCTTACTATAAGATAAAGACTCTTAAGTCTAAATACTATTAAGATAAGGCTTTTCACATGAATACTTAGTAGAACGACTAACGACGAGATTTATTATCGTT